AATCTTGGGGTAAATGAATGGCCTCTTTTGTTTATGTTTATTTCCGCTTTACTCTTGTACATAGGAAAGGAGACTCAATATTTTTCCTGCGAATATATAAGCTGTTTTTTTTCACTCATATAACTATCCGATTTAGTTCATCAACCTAAATAATGAATAAAAAAATGAAGATATCTATTCAATTCATTCCACCTCTTTCCTAGAAAGAAAAAAACAGGAAAAATTTTATGTTTCAACGAATCGCACGTAGAGATATTGATAACACACATAGAGTTAATGGTATTTCATAACTAATCGATTGAGCAGCAGCTCGTAGACCACCTAAAAAGGAATATTTATTATTTGATCCATATCCTGACATAAGAAGTCCAATGGGAGCAATACTTGAAATAGCAATCCATAAAAAAACCCCAATATTTAGATCAGCTAAAACAAGGTGAGAGTCAAAAGGAATTACTGAATAGCTTAGTAAAATTGATATGACTGCTATGGATGGTCCGATACTGAATAAATGAGTATCCCCTCTAGATGGAAGAAGATTCTCTTTGAAAAGTAGTTTTGTTCCATCTGCTAGAGCTTGAAGAATTCCCAAAGGACCGGCGTATTCAGGTCCAATACGTTGTTGTATCCCTGCGGATATTTCTCTTTCTAACCACACAATTACTAATACGCCTATTGTGATTCCCACTACAGGAGTAAAAATAGGGACAAGCGCCCATATAATTCCATAGACCTCTTTTACGTTTACGGATTCTAATCTGTAAAAAGAATTGATATCTTGTACTTCTGTTGTATCAATTATCATTTCAACGATCAACTTCTCCCATAATGATATCTATGCTACCTAGTATTGTCATAATATCGGCCAATTTCATTCTTTTAACTAACTGAGGAAGAATTTGCAAATTGATAAAACCCGGTGGGCGAATTTTCCATCTCCAAGGAAAACCGCTCTGATCCCCTATCAGAAAAATTCCTAATTCTCCCTTTGGGGCTTCGACTCTCGCATAAAGTTCTTGTTTCGGCAATTCAAAGGTCGGAGAAGTTTTTTTACTAATGAATCGATATTCAAAATCATTCCATTCTGGATCTCTTTCTCTATTAAAACATCGGATTTCAAAATTCTCATAAGGCCCCCCTGGAATTCCTTCCAGAGCCTGTTGAATAATTTTTATGGATTCCGTCATTTCACCGATTCGGACTAAATAACGAGCTAATGAATCTCCTTCTTTTTGCCATTGAACTTCCCAATCAAATTCGTCGTAATATTCATAATGATCAACTTTACGAAGATCCCATTGTATTCCGGAAGCTCGTAGCATTGGTCCTGATAAACCCCAATTTATTGCTTCCTCTTCACCAATAATACCCACTCCTTCAACTCGTTCTAAAAAAATTGGATTTCGCGTAATAAGTTTTTGATATTCAGCAACCCCTGTTAAAAAATAATCGCAGAAATCCAAACATTTATCTATCCAGCCATAAGGTAGATCGGCCGCCACCCCTCCAATACGAAAATAATTATGCATCATTCTCATACCGGTGGCAGCTTCGAATAGATCATATACTAATTCTCTTTCTCTGAAAATATAGAAGAAAGGAGTCTGCGCACCAAGATCGGCCATAAAAGGGCCAAGCCATAACAGATGAGAAGCTATACGACTCAACTCCAACATAATTACTCTGATATAGCTGGCTCTTTTAGGTACTTGAATATTTCCCAACTGCTCTGGTCCATTTACAGTTATTGCTTCTGTGAACATGGTAGCTAAATAATCCCAACGTGTTACATAAGGCAGATATTGTATAATTGTTCGGTTTTCCGCAATTTTTTCCATCCCCCTGTGCAAATAACCTAATATTGGTTCACAGTTAATAACATCTTCACCATCGAGAGTAACGATGAGTCGAAGAACACCATGCATTGATGGATGGTGGGGACCCATATTGACTATCATGAGGTCTTTTCTTGTAGCTGGTACATTCATAGGTTTTTCCTCGATTCATTTTTCCATAAATTAGAAATTAATGAAAACGAAAAGAAGTTCATCAAAATTCAAGATCTAATAAATCAAATAATTCAAAAACGACTCTTCAAATTAACGAGTTTTTGCCTCTCGAATATCCAACCGATTAATTAATTCTTTATAATGTACTCTATTTTTCTTTGACAAATAAGACAGCAGCCGTTGGCGTTTTCCTAGAATTTTCCGTAGACCTCTCTGAGATAAATAATCTTTTCTATGCAATTCCAAATGTGAAGTAAGTTTTTGTACTTTATTGGTGAAACTGACTACTTGAAATTCAACAGATCCCTTGTTTTGTTCTTTTTCTTCTTGTGAAATAACCGAGATGAATGAATTTTTTACCATAAAATCTTCCTCCCTCCCTCCTTTTTTTGAATTTAAAGATATTTTTTATGTGTGCATCTTTTTTTTATATACCATATTTGAATCTGATCTGGTATATATATGAAAAATGTACCATTAACTAATTTTCAATCGTGGATACATATGCATCCTTACCACACTGAAACGACTACCATTATTGGTATCAACCCAATAGCGATTCATACAAGCTAAATCCTCGAATCGATAATTGAGCCAAAGAAAGAACTTAAATTTAATTAGTTTATTTTTATCTCTATCAAGATGTTTGCTTTTATCATCCAAAACGTGACCGTAGTTTTTTACGTTATTCTCATTGCAAAATTCTGTATTTATATTTATATGAATACCATTTCTATACTTTGAATTGAAAGAAATTAGAATTCTCAACTTTCTACGACATCTAGGGGATAAAATATTTTCAGGAACAAGCAAATCATAATGATTTTTGTCTCTATTTCCAATCATCTTTTGATGTCTTGAAATGTATTCAGCAAAATTTTTCTTATCAACATGGCCTTTTTCTTGGTAGCTTTGATTAATTTGGTGCTTACTCTTATGAATCAATGAAATACCTATAGTTTGATACATAATAACTTTTCCATCATTTTTTATAGATAGACGAATTGGTTCGATAATCAATATTCCCTTTTTCATCAATTCTATAAGAGTTAAATCTTTCTGGATCATCAGAATATCCAGACTCATTTCTCCCCTTTGAATAGAGGATATAACAATTTCTTTTGGATTTATTAGTCTAAGCAGGAGACAATATATTTTGATATTATTGATTATTCTTTGATTTAAAGAATCATCCCATCTTAATTGAAAACATAAATACTCTTTTAGGAAGAAATCAAGCTCTGCTTCCGCGTTACTCTTGTATTGCTTTTTCTTTCTACGTTTTTTCATGTCTGAGTCTGATCCCCCATAATCTTCTTCAATATCTTTTTCGTGGTTTGAGAGAACTGATCCAAGAGACGCTTGGCCCTCGAATTCTTTTTCTTCTTGATTTCGATTCTCTAATTCAAGAGATTTTTTTTCATGCGATGATATAAAAAGATTCCCCTTTTTATTTCTGTTGATGTTTTTATTTTTACTAACATTTCTATTAAAATTTAAAAAATTTAAATTTAAAAGAAGTAATTTGATTGGTATGATCCACAGCATAATCTTATATACATTGAAAAGTATCACAAATTTTGGGAATAGCCAAAGTTCCATATTTGAGATGGAATGGCTTAGTATTTCTTCGTTCATCCCCATCCAATCAAAAAAGGTTTTTTTTTGATTGGATGGGTTGATTTCTTGATCTTGATGAATTGTGAAATAAAAAAGATCTTTCGTATCAATTTTATCAATTATATGATAATTATTAGTTCCAGTTTTAGTATTTTTATTACTCTTGGTTTCTGTATCGATCCAGGATTTAATATCGACTTTCTTTCTAAGACAAAAATGGAGAAAAATCCAATCAAAATTTATTTTATTCGGATTTTTCTCCATATCCATAATCTCATTTTTTCCTAAATAATGATTGATAGGAATACCTCCCAGCATATCAAATAAATTGCGTTTACGTGTGTTGTAATTATAAAAAATCTCTTGGTTATTAGTTACTTGTAATGGTGATCCATAAATATATGAGTCCTTCTTATCTTCATAATTAAAAGATTTATATGCTAAAAGATCATATTTATAGTGTTTTTTAAATTTTTCTTTTTGATTTAGTAATGAGTCTGCTTCAAAATTATTTTGTTTTTCGTAATGAATTAATTGATCTTTTTCATATGAATGCCATTTGTTTAAATCTTTATTGTGAATTATACAATGTTGATTTACTTTATTTCGCCATTTTTGTGTTATAAATCTGAACCATCTAATCTGAGAAAAATCGTATTGATAATGATCCTTTAACCAATTTTTCCATCCATTCATTACAGAATTTCTAAGTTTTTTATGCCTTAATTCGGAATGAAATACTTCTTGTGGTCTAAAATACTCTTTTATTTCATTCTTAAGAAAAAGAGATGTTCCGTGATATTGAAGGACGGATCTTAACTTATATAAGTTAATAACTTGGCCTTGTGATAATTTGTAAAATACATATGCTTGAGACAACGAGGATAAATCACAAAAAATCTTTGATTTCTTATTAATCATATTACTATTAGAAAGTAACTTTCTAATAATCGAAATAAAGTGAATTGTATCTTGATTTTCTTCATTTTTGTAAATATATTTATTAAAAATTTTTCTTGTTGCTTCAAGAAAAAGTTGTGCACTGATCCTGAAAATATTAATGATACATATACATAGAAGGATATTTATGTATATTCTTTCAATAAAAATTTTTATAAATATAAAATAATGTTCTTTACGGACTAATCGCGCATTTCTTATTTTGAATATTTGCCAAATATTTTTTGAGGATCCTAATCTTTTAGCATCATAACTTATTTTATTAGGACTAATATTTATCTCTGAGATTAGAAATCTTTTTTTCTTGTCTTTTGTAATTTTTTCTATTTGATTTAGAATTTCACTTGTTCTATCAGTCAGATCTTTCATTTTTGTTTCCGTCAATGAAGACCAATCCATAGATCGAATTTG